ATTTTTTGCTATTCTTTTTTGCCATTTTGCTATTCTTTTTTGCCATTTTGCTATTCTTTTTTGCCATTTTGTTATACTTTTTTTACCTTTTATAAGGGATTTTGCTTACTGTAGTTAATTTTATTTTGTTTAAATTAAAATTTAGTTGTCTACATAGGTGGGATTTTTCATGTAATTTTTGTTGACTACCTAATTTTTTGCTATTCTTTTTTGCCATTTTGCTATTCTTTTTTGCCATTTTGTTATTCTTTTTTGCCATTTTGCTATTCTTTTTTTTACCTTTTATAAGGGATTTTGCTTACTGTGGTTAATTTTATTTTGTTTAAATTAGGATTAAAATATATGTAGTAAATTTGTTTCCTTTTTTATTGGAGGTTAATTTTATATTATGAATTTGTTAGGTTATATGCTTTGTTTTTTTTTATTTCTCTTTTGTAGGGGATTTTCGTTTTATTTTTTAAGCTTTTTTTAAAAAGTTTTATTTTTTTGTAGGGGATTTTTTATGCTATTGTAACATTTAACATCTATGTAAATAAAAATATGTATTGGTACCTATACTTTACATTTACATGTAAAAAAGAATACCCAAATAGGTCATAAGTTAGGTCAAATTGACTAAAAGTTATTGTAATTTGGGTAAAAGTATATCGAAATGACCAAAAAGTTTAATTTTTTTGATATTTTATTTTTTTCTTGTGGGAAAGGTTGCTTAAACTTGTCTCGATTTATATTAAATTCTTATTTATAATATATTTACCTTATAAATTAATAATAACCTCTTATAGATTTATTTAGAGAAGTATATTATAATAAGAATTTAATGTTTATTTATATCATATATATAATATAACGTTATTTTAATAATTACATAGAATATAATATTATCTATTATATATTAAATTCTTATTATATGTTAATTAATAAATATTTATTTAATTATAAATAATTTATATTAATATTATTATTTATCTGATATTTATCTATATTAATATTAAATATTTATTATCAAATATGCATACCCTCTCTTTTCATAAATGAAAAAAAAAATGAAAAGAGAGGGTATTCCTTATTTATAGTCAATTGTAATTAAATATGCTTCTTAATCAATTATGAATTTTATTAAGTAATCATAATAAACTTATTAAGGACCTATAACGATATATTTATCTTATATAAGATAATTGATTTTATTGAAATAAGGTAGGGAAGGTAAATTAAATATTTATATAGTAAATTGTGTTTAATTTTATAAAAAAGTTTTGTATGTTAAAACTAATAGTAATTGTATTATGGATCCATTATTTAAAATGTTAACAATTAATTGTAACTTTTAACGTCCAATGAGGTATTTTCTTTTTGTAGGGGTAAAATCATCTTATTGGAATTCAACTCTACCAGGAGATACTAAAATTAGTACAGTATGGGTTTAATCCTTTATTTACCATTACATTTATTTTTTCTTTTTTGTATAATGTAATGGTAAATGGAAATTTAAACCTATACTGTACTAGTTTATATATTTATTGTAGTTGAGGGTAGTTTGATTCTGACTAATTTATTAATTATTAGAAATATATACATGTAAGTTTTTGCTTAAAATTTTTATTATTTTAATATGGAATTTTCTTTGCAGTATTTAATATTAAATATATAATTATTTATGATTTGGGTATTCTTTTTATTATTGTAAATGTTTGTGCCAGCATACGCGGTTATACAATAAATATTAATTAATATTTTTGGTTTAATTTAGTTAAATTTATTTGAATTTAATTTTTTAATTTTTGGGTGAAATTATAAATTATAATTAATTTTTTTTTGATTCTTTGAAATATAATTGTTAAACTAGGATTAGATACCCTATTATTTTATATGTTAATTTTAACCTGGGTAATAATAGTTATGTTCTTTAAACCTAAAGAATTTGGCGGTGTTTTAGTCTATTTAGAGGAATTTGCTTTATAATCGATAATCCTCGTTTTATCTTACTTAATTTTGTTTATCAGTATGTATACCGCTGTTATAAGTTTATTTTATTAGAATTTTAATTTACTTTAATTATTAATTTAATTTATTTCAAGTCAAGGTGCAGTCTATAATTAAGTATTAGTGAATTACAATATTTTTAGTATATGGATTTAATTTTTAAAAGTTTAATGAAAGTGGATTTAATAGTAATTTTATTTATAATTTTATTTTGATTATAGCTCTAAAATAAGTACATATCGCCCGTCACTCTCAATTTATTTGAGATAAGTCGTAACATAGTAGATGTACTGGAAAGTGTATCTAGTAAGAATTTTACAGATTATAGTTTATAGAAAATAATTCATTTACATTGAATAGATTTTAGTGCAAATCTTTAATTTCTGATTATTAATTTATTAATTTTTTTTATATATATATATTTATTAATTTGAGTTTTATTTAATTTATTTGTTTTAGTATTATTTATTGAATGAATTTTTTTATTTATAGTTTATTTTTACTGTTAAGGATTTAATTTATTATTTTTAAAGTAAAAATTTTTTTGTACCTTTTGTATCAGGGTAAATTTAATATAATTTATTTATTTATTTTTCTCGAATTAATTTGATCTAATTTATTATGTAATTTATAGTTGTATATTTATTTATTATAATTTTTTAGTTGTGATATGTTATTCGTAAATTATGATATCTAGTTTTCTAATAATTGAATTTAATTTAGCTATTTTGTTTTTGAAAATATAATTTTTTATATTTTTATTTTTTAATAGTAATATTTTGGGGGATTAGCTCTGATTTATTTTTATAATTTTTATTTATATAATATTATGTAGGTTTTATATTATCTATCATTATTTAGTATTTTATAATTTATTATTTTTATATTTTTATTTATTTTTATTTAATTATTTATTGGAATAATTTAATTAATTTGTTATTATTTGATATAATGATTTAATTAGTATATTTATTTTTAATTATTTATTTTTTGTAAAATTTTTATAAGGAATTAGGCAAATTTATTTATTCGCCTGTTTATCAAAAACATCTTTTCTTGTTTATTTATTTGAGATTTGACCTGCCCAATGAAATTATTTAATGGCCGCGGTATTTTGACCGTGCAAAGGTAGCATAATCATTAGTTCATTAATTGTGGACTTGTATGAATGGTTGGACGAAATATTAACTGTCTCATATATTAATATTATAATTTAAATTTTTAGTTAAAATGCTTAAATTTTTTTATAGGACGAGAAGACCCTATAGATCTTTATTTTAATTTTTATTAGTTATTTTTGTTTAATTTTTATTGATTTTAATTAATGTTTTGTTGGGGTGACATTGAGATATAAATAACTCTTTAATTTTTATTCAATTATTTTTGTTTATATGACCTTTTATTAATGTTTTAAGATATAGATACCTTAGGGATAACAGCGTAATTTTTTTTGAGAGTTCATATCGACAAATTAGATTGCGACCTCGATGTTGGATTAAGATAATAATTAGGTGTAGATGCTTAATAAATAAGTCTGTTCGACTTTTAAATTCTTACATGATCTGAGTTCAAACCGGTGTGAGCCAGGTTGGTTTCTATCCTTAATTTTTTTTTATTACATTAGTACGAAAGGACCATGTAATATAAATAATTTATTGTTTTTGATTTATATTAACTAATTTGGCAGAATTAAGTGCATTAAGTTTAGAATTTAATTATGTTATTTTATAACAATTAGTATTGATATATGTTGATTTTTTTATTTCTTTATTTTCTTTTTTTTTATTAATTATTTTTGTTTTGGTTGGTGTTGCTTTTTTTACCTTATTGGAGCGTAAGGTATTAAGATATATTCAGATTCGTAAAGGTCCTAATAAGGTTAGATTTTTAGGTTTATTACAACCTTTTTCTGATGCTATTAAGTTATTTTGTAAAGAATTAATTGTTCCTAAATTATCTAATTTTATTCCTTATTATTTTTCTCCTATTTTTAATTTATTTTTGTCATTAATTATTTGAATTGTTATTCCTTATTTTTCTAATATATTTGTTTATAATTTGGGTTTAATATTTTTTTTGTGTTGTACTAGATTAAATGTTTATAGTATTATATTAGCTGGTTGGTCTTCTAATTCTAATTATGCATTATTAGGAGGGTTGCGTTCAGTTGCTCAGACAATTTCTTATGAAGTTAGATTATTTTTAATTTTATTATCATTTATTTTATTGTGTGGTAGTTATTGTTTAACCAATTTCTATTTTTTTCAAATTTTTGGTTGATATATTGTTTTATTTTTTCCTTTATGTTTATGTTTATTTTCTTCTTTATTAGCAGATACTAATCGTACTCCTTTTGATTTTGCTGAAGGTGAATCTGAATTAGTTTCTGGATTTAATGTTGAATATAGAAGAGGTGGATTTATTTTAATTTTTTTAAGAGAATATTCTATAATTTTATTTATAAGTTTATTTTCTTGTATTATCTTTTTTGGTTGTGATTTATTTTCTTTATTTTTTTTTGTTAAAATGATTTTTTTATCTTTTTTGTTTATTTGGGTTCGTGGAACTTTACCTCGTTTTCGATATGATAAACTTATATATTTATCTTGAAAATGTTATTTACCTTTATCTTTAAATTATTTAATTTTTATTATTGGTTTTAAGCTTTTAATTGTTTCATTATTCTTTTATTGAACTATTTTTAGTTAAATTAATAGAAGATTTAAACTTCTTTTTTATATTTTCAAAATATATGTTTTTAAAACTCATTAATTTATTTGATAATATTATCTCATATTATTTTAATTATATTATCTATTAGAAAATATGAAAAGTATATAATTGTTAATACTTGTCTTATTATAATATATGGATCCTCTACTGGTTTTGCTCCTATAATTGTTAATATTGCAGTTGTTATTAATATTAATCAAAAAGTTATTTGGTTAATTGGATAAAATGTTAATCTTTGGAAATTTCTTTTATATATAGGTATAATTAATAAAATTAATATTGATAATATTAATGCTATTACACCTCCTAATTTATTTGGGATTGATCGTAAAATTGCATACGCAAATAGAAAATATCATTCTGGTTGAATGTGGGTAGGTGTTACTAAAGGATTTGCAGGAGTGAAATTGTCTGGATCTCCTAATATATATGGTTCTATTAGAGTTAAATATGTTAATATTATAATTATAATGATAAATCCTACAATATCTTTTAATGAAAAGTATGGATGAAATGGGATTTTATCTGAATTTCTTTTAAGGCCTATTGGATTATTTGAACCTGTTTGATGTAAAAATAATAGGTGTATTATTACTATACCAACAATGATAAATGGTATTATGAAGTGAATAGTAAAGAATCGGTTTAAAGTTGCGTTATCTACTGCAAATCCTCCCCATACTCATTGTACTAAATCAGTACCTAAGTATGGGACTGCTGATAATAAATTTGTAATTACTGTTGCACCTCAAAATGATATTTGTCCTCAAGGTAATACATATCCTATAAATGCTGTTATTATTACTAATAATATAATGATTACTCCTGTTGATCATGTTTCAACATATTTATATGAACCATAATATAATCCTCGTCCTACATGTAAATAAATACAAATGAAGAATATAGATGCTCCATTTGCGTGTAATGTTCGTATTAATCATCCATTATTTACGTCTCGGCAGATGTGTCTTATTCTATTAAAAGCTATTTCAATATTGGGTGTATAATGTATTGCTAAAAATAAACCTGTTAAAATTTGAATTATTAAACAAATACCTAATATTGATCCAAAATTTCATCATGAAGAGATATTAATAGGTGTTGGTAAGTCAATTAATGAATTATTTATGATTTTAATTATTGGGTGATTTTTTCGTAATGGTATATTCATTAGTTAAATATTATTCGTAATGGTCCTTTATTTGATTCTGTAATTTTAAATACAGTGATTATAGTAAATAATAAGTATGATGCTAATATTACTATATTTATGTTGATTGGAATATTATATATTTTTATTAATATTGTTCTTTTATAATTTATTATAATTATATCATTATTGAATATTATATAATTTTTATTTAAGATTATTATGATAAAAGTTATAATAATTATTATAATAATTATTTTTTTTGATATATTAAATATTATATTTGGAATTAATCTTGTTATATAAATAAATAGTACTATTATACCTCCAATATATATTAGAAATAGAATATATGATAATCAGAATGATTTATTTATTATTCCTGTTATTATTGAGATAATTGTTGTTTGTATAATAATTGTTAATCCTATTGATAGTGGGTGTTTTATAATCAAGAATATTATATTTAAGATTATATTTGCTGTTATTATTATTTTAATTTCAAAGGTTAGTTTAATTTAAAATAATAGTTTTGGGAATTATTGATAGATTTATTGTCTTCCTTTGAAGTTTTAAGAATATAATATTCATTTTTGGTTTACAAGACCAATATTTTATTTTCAATTATTAAAACTTTACTATTGATAATTTATTTTATTATATCTTTATTTATATTTTTTTGTGGTTTATTAGTTTTTTCTTTTAATTATAATCATTTTTTGATTACTTTATTAAGACTTGAGTATATTGTATTATCTTTATTTTGATTTATTTTTGTTTATATGTTATTTATAATATTTGATTTGTATTTTTTAATATTAATATTAACTTTCTGAGTTTGTGAAGCTACATTAGGCTTATCTCTTTTAGTTAGTATAATTCGTGGTTATGGTAATGATTACTTTTCTTCTTTTAATTTACTTCAATGTTAAGAATTTTATTTTTTAATATTTTTATAATTCCTTTATGTTATTTAGGTGTTTGGTGATTTATTTATAATATATTATTTTTTTCTATATTTTATTTTATATTTATGTTTATTAGTTGTTATTATATATGTAATTTAAGTTATTTTTTAGGTTGTGATTTATTTTCTTATTCATTAATTTTATTAAGTTTTTTTATTTGTGGTTTGATGATTTTAGCTAGTGAATCTATTTATCATTATAATTATTATATAAATTATTTTATGTTTTTTGTTGTTTTATTGTTAATTATTCTTTATTTATCGTTTTCAAGAAATAGATTTATTTTATTTTATTTATTTTTTGAATCAAGACTTATTCCTACATTATTTTTAATTTTTGGTTGGGGGTATCAGCCTGAGCGATTACAATCTGGCATATATTTTCTTTTTTATACTTTATTTTCTTCTCTTCCTATATTATTATCTATTATATATTTTTATTCATTTTTTGGTAGATTATCTTTTTCTTTAACTTTTTTTGTTGATTATATTTATTTTATTTTTTATATTTGTATAATTACTTCATTTTTAGTTAAAATTCCTATATTTTTTTTTCATATTTGATTACCTAAAGCTCATGTTGAGGCTCCTGTTTCTGGTTCAATAATTTTAGCTGGTGTTTTATTGAAATTAGGAGGTTATGGTTTATTTCGTGTTTTTTTTATATTAGTTAGTTCTGGTATAATATATAATTATTTTTGAGTGAGTATTAGTTTATTAGGGGGTTTATTTATTAGATTTGTTTGTATTCGTCAAACGGATCTTAAGTCTTTAATTGCTTATTCTTCTATTATTCATATAGGATTAGTATTGGGTGGTGTTATGACATTAAATTATTGGGGTATTTTTGGTTTATTAATTTTAATGATTGCCCATGGTTTATGTTCTTCTGGTTTATTTTGTTTGGCTAATATTATTTATGATCGTTTAGGTAGTCGTAGCTTATATATTATTAAAGGTTTAATTAATTTTATACCATCTATATCTTTGTGATGATTTTTATTAAGATCTTATAATATAGCTGCTCCACCTTCATTAAATTTGATAGGTGAAATTATGTTATTTAATAGTTTGGTTTCTTGAAGTTTAATTAATACTTATGTTTTTTTAATTATATCTTTTTTTAGTGCTGTTTATACATTATATATATATTCTTATACTCAACATGGTATATATTTTTCCGGATCTTTTTCTTTTTGTAATGGTTATTTGCGTGAATATTTATTATTATTTTTGCATTGATTTCCTTTAAATTTAATTATTTTTATATCTAATTTATTATTTATTTAACTTAAATAATTTAATTAAAATATCAGTTTGTGGATCTGGAAATGTATTATTATACTTTAAGTTATTTTATGACGTTTTTCTTTATGTAATATTTTATTAATTTATCTTTTATTAATTAGTTTTATTTTTATTTTTTTTGGTATCTATTTTTTAATAAATGATATTGTATATTTTATTGAATATGAATTATTTATAATTAATAGTTCACAACTTATTATAACAATATTATTTGATTGAATGTCTTTAATTTTTATAGGTTTTGTTCTTTTTATTTCTTCTTTAATTATTTTTTATAGAAAGGAATATATATTGGGAGATATATTTATTGATCGTTTTATTATTTTAGTTTTAATATTTATTTTTTCAATAATATTTATAATTATTAGTCCTAATTTAATTAGAATTTTATTAGGTTGAGATGGTTTAGGATTAGTTTCTTATTGTTTAGTTATTTATTATCAAAATGTTAAATCATTTAATGCTGGGATAATTACTGCTTTATCAAATCGTGTTGGTGATAGAATATTATTAATATCTATTGCTTGAATATTTAGATATGGTAGATGAAATTATTTTATATATATTGATTTTTTTTCTTTTAATTGTGATGTTATAATTATTAGATTATTTATTATTATTGCTGCTATAACTAAAAGAGCTCAAATTCCATTTTCTCCTTGATTACCTGCAGCTATAGCTGCACCTACTCCTGTATCATCTTTAGTTCATTCTTCTACATTAGTTACTGCTGGTGTATATTTATTAATTCGTTTTAACCCTTTATATGTTAATACTTCTTTATCTTTATTTTTAATATTTATTTCTTTATTAACTATATTTATATCTGGTTTTTGTGCTAATTTTGAATTTGACTTGAAGAAAATTATTGCTTTATCTACTTTAAGTCAATTGGGTTTAATAATATCAATTCTTTCTTTTGGTTATATTTATTTAGCTTATTTTCATTTATTAACTCATGCTTTATTTAAGGCTTTATTATTTATATGTTCTGGAGTTGTAATTCATTCTTTTAAGGATTGTCAGGATATTCGTTATTTAGGTAATTTACTTATTCAAATACCATTAACTTGTATATGTTTTATTATTTCTAGTTTATGTCTGTGTGGAATACCTTTTTTATCTGGATTTTATTCTAGGGATTTAATTCTAGAAATATATTCAATAAATAATATTAATTTATTTTCTTATTTATTATTTTATTTTTCTACTGGACTTACTGTTAGTTATAGTATTCGTTTAATTTATTATTTATCAGTCAGGGATTTTTCTTTTTATAGTTATCATTCTATTAATGATGAGGGTTGATTTATATTGAGAGGTATATTTGTAATAGTTTTTTGTTCTGTATTTGGTGGTAGTTTTCTTGGATGAATTTTATTTCCTACACCTTTTTTTATTATTATTCCCTTATATTATAAATTAATAGTTATTGTTGTTTGTTTAATAGGTGGTTGAGTTGGATATTTAATTAATAAATTTAATATTTTTGATATTATATATAATTATATTTTAAATAGGATTTGTATATATTTTGGTATAATGTGATTTATACCTTATATTACAATTAAATTTACTTACTTTTCTTTAATATTTGGTTTGAAGATTAATAAAAATTCTGATTATGGTTGATTTGAATTGATTGGGGGTCAGGGTTTATCTAGTTCATTAAATTATTATTCTTATTTAAATCAAAATATTCAGAATAATATTTTTAATTTATTTTTTATTATTTTATCTTTTTGATTTATTTTAATTATTTTATTTTAATTTACATATTTTATTAGAATTTAATATTGAAGATATTAAGGAGGTTATATTTACCTGTGAATAATTTATAAAAATTTTATTTTGATTTTACAATGAAAATGTAATGTTTTATTTAAACTATATAAATAGAAATATAAACGGAATTTAACCGTTAAAATAATTAGTTAGCAGCTATTATTTGTTCATTTATATTTCCTTAACTGGAATTATTTATTCAATATTATCATTAACAATGATAAACCTCTTTTTGGTTTCAGTTAATTATTAAATAATGATATTATTTATATCTTCTTTTAGGTCGAAACTAAATGCATAAATGCTTATTATTTGAGATAAATTGATTAATCAATACTTTTTGAATGCAAATCAAATGTTATATTTAACTATAATCCCATTTTGATCAATTTAGAGCTCCTTGATTTCATTCGTGATATAATCCAATAATTAGAATAATAATAAAAATATTTACTGATATTATTCATTGATTTATATTTGATATTATTATGGTTGGTATTGTTGGTAATAATAATGCAATTTCAATATCAAAGATTAAAAAAATTATTGCAATTAAAAAGAATTTTAATGAAAATGGTATTCGTGATGATGATTTTGGATCAAATCCACATTCAAATGGTGAATTTTTTTCTCGATCTATTATTGTTTTTTTTGATAAAATTATATTAATTAGTATTATTAGATTTGGTAAAATTAATGAAATTGTTGCTATAATTATTGTTGAATTAATTATTTATTCTGTTTTACAGACATTTTAATTGGAAGTTAAATATACTTTATATATTAAATAAATTAATTTCCTCATCAATAAATTGAAATATATAAAAATAGTCATACTACATCTACAAAATGTCAATATCATGCTGCAGCTTCAAATCCAACGTGATGATTATTAGAAAAGTGTAAATTTAATTGACGCATTAAGCATACAATTAAAAAACTTGTTCCAATAATTACATGTATTCCGTGGAATCCTGTTGCTATATAAAATGATGACCCATAAACTGAATCTCTAATAGTAAAAGGTGCTTCAATATATTCATATGCTTGTAATAATGTAAAGTATAATCCTATAATAATTGTAATTATTAATCTTTTATTTGTTTCTTTAAAATTATTATTTAATATTCTATGATGAGCTCATGTAACTGTTACCCCTGATGTTAATAGGATTATTGTATTTAATAGTGGAATTTTTATAGGATTAAATGGCATAATATCTATAGGAGGTCAAATTGAACCAATTTGAACGGCTGGGGATAATCTTCTGTGAAAAAATGATCAAAAGAATGATAAGAAGAAAAATACTTCTGAAATAATAAATAAAATTATTCCTCATCGTAATCCTTTAATTACAATTTTGGTATGTAATCCTTGATATGTACCTTCTCGTACTACATCTCGTCATCATTGAATTATAATTAAAATTGTTATTGTTATTCCTAATAATATAATTGTTATTGAATTTTTTTGGAATAAATTTACTATTCCTGTTAATATAATTATAGTTGATAATGCTCCTATTAAAGGTCATGGTCTTATTTCAACTAAGTGATATGGATGATTTTGATTTGACATTAGTTTGTTTCTCTCGCATATAAAGTTCTGAGAACTGCAAATACATATCCTTGAATAATTGCGACTGCTGTTTCTAAAATTAATAATATTATTTGAATAGAAATTATTACTGGTAAAATATCTATTGATACTCTTATGGTTGTATTTCCTAATAATGTTAAGATTAGGTGTCCAGCAATTATATTTGCTGCTAGACGTACAGATAGTGTTCCTGGACGAATAATATTTCTAATTGTTTCAATACATACTATAAATGGTATTAATACTGTAGGAGTTCCTGTCGGTACTAGATGTATAAATATTCTTTCTGTATTTTTTAATCAACCAAATAATATGAAAGCTAGTCATATTGGTAATGCTATTGAAAGTGTTATAGTTAAGTGACTAGTACTAGTAAAGATATATGGAAATAGTCCTATTAAATTATTAATTATAATTAATATGAATGTTGATATAAAAATTAATGTAGTTCCTTTATTATTTTTAATATTTAATAGGATTTTAAATTCATTATTTAATATTTTTATAGGTATATTTCATAATATTTTATATCGGTTATTAAATATTCAATATGTATTTGGTAATATTATTATTGCTATAATTGATCTAATTCAATTTAATGGTATATTTATTATTCTTGTTGTTGGATCAAAAATAGAAAATAGATTTGTTATCATTTTCAGATTTTTTCTTGTTTTGATTTTATTATAATAATTATATTATTTTTTCTTAAGTATTTATAGAAGTAAATTTTTGTAATAAATATTATTATAATTAATAGAAAATAAATATAAATAATAATTCATCTTATAGGTATTATTTGTGGTATTAGAAAATATTATTTATTAATAATTTTAATATGACATATTAATGTTATACATTTAACTAAATTTCTCATCAAAAGTAGTTGCTAATTACTATTATGTGGTTTAAGAGACCATTACTTGCTTTCAGTCATTTGATGATTTTATTATTCATTTAATGAAGTTATTAATTGGAACTCTTTCCACAACAATTGGTATAAATCTATGATTTGTACCACAAATTTCTGAACATTGTCCATATATTAATCCATTTCGGTTTAATATTAGTCTTGCTTGATTTAAACGTCCAGGTGTTCCATCAATTTTAACTCCAGTTGATGGGAGTGTTCACGAATGAATAACGTCGGTTGATGTTACAATTATACGAATAAATGTATTTGATGGTAGTGTTATTCGATTATCTACATCTAATAATCGTATTTCATTATTATTTTCTTGATTAACTATATATGATTCTAGTTCAGTTTCATTAAAGTCTGAATATTCATATGTTCAATATCATTGGTGACCTACTGCTTTAGTAGTTATTATTGGTCTATTAATTTCATCTATTAAATATAAGAGTCGAAGTGATGGTGTAGCAATAAAAAATAATGTTATTGCTGGTGTTACTGTTCAAATTAATTCAATTATTTGACCTTCTAATAAGTTTCGATCAGTATATTTATTAACAATTAATATAATTATTCTATAACTAACTGTTGTTACAATTATTATTAAAATTATTATAATATGATCATGGAAGAAGATTAGTTGTTCTATTAAAGGTGATGATCTATCTTGTAAATATATATTTGGTCAAGTTGTTATTTCTAATAAAAGATAAATCTTTATATATAGGTCTTAAATCTATAGCACTATTCTGCCATATTAGAATTTAATTAAAATAGGTAGTTCTCTATAAGTATGTTCTGTTGGAGGTAAATTGTGACTTCATTCTAGAGATCTTATTATATGAGATCTAAAAATAGTTTGTCGTATTGAAGATATTCTTTCTCATAAAATTATAATAAATATTATTATTCTGATAGTTGAAATTAGTGCACCTATTGATGAAATAATATTTCATGATGTGAATATATCTGGATAGTCTGAATATCGTCGTGGTATACCAGCTAATCCTAGAAAATGTTGTGGAAAGAAAGTTAAATTTACTCCAATAAATATTGTAATAAATTGAATTTTTAATCATAATGGGTTTATTGTTAATCCTGTAAATAATGGATATCATTGAATAAATCCTGCTATGATTGCAAATACTGCTCCTATTGATAGGACATAATGAAAGTGTGCTACTACATAATATGTATCATGTAATGTAATGTCAATAGATGAGTTAGACAATACAATTCCTGTTAATCCTCCTAAAGTGAATAAGAATACAAATCCTATTGCTCATAAACATGATGGTCTAAATGTTAATTTAGATCCGTATATTGTTGCTAATCATCTGAATACTTTAATTCCTGTAGGTACTGCAATAATTATTGTTGCTGAAGTGAAATATGCTCGTGTATCAACATCTATTCCTACAGTAAATATATGATGAGCTCATACTACAAATCCTAATAAACCAATTGCTGATATTGCGAAAATTATTCCTAGGTTTCCGAATACTTCTTTTTTTCCTCTTTCATGAGAAATAATATGTGAAATTATACCAAACCCTGGTAAAATTAAAATATATACTTCTGGATGACCAAAAAATCAGAATAAGTGTTGGTATAAAATAGGATCTCCACCTCCTGATGGATCAAAGAATGATGTATTTATATTACGATCTGTTAATAATATAGTAATTGCTCCAGCTAATACTGGTAGTGATAATAATAATAAAATAGCAGTAATTATTACTGATCATACAAATAAAGGAATTTGTTCTGCTGTTATTCTATTGGGTTTTATATTAATAGTTGTTGAAATAAAATTAACTGCACCCAGAATTGATGAAATCCCTGCTATGTGAAGTGAAAAGATAGTTAAATCTACTGATATTCTTATATGCCCTGTTAACCCTGCTAAAGGGGGGTATAAAGTTCATCCTGTTCCTGTTCCTGTATCAATTATTCTTCTTATAATTAATAATGTTAGTGATGGAGGTAATAATCAAAATCTTATATTGTTTATTCGTGGGAATGCTATATCAGGAGCTCCAATTATAATTGGTAAAAGTCAGTTTCCAAATCCTCCAATTATAATTGGTATAACTATAAAAAAGATTATAATAAAGGCGTGTGCTGTAACAATAGTATTATAAATTTGATCATTACCAATAATTGATCCTGGTCTTCCTAATTCTATACGAATTAATATACTTATTGATAATCCAATTATTCCTGATCATATTCCTAATAAGAAATATAGAGTTCCGATATCTTTATGGTTGGTTGAGAATATTCATCGTTTCATTAGTAAGGTGGCTGATATAATAGGTGATAAATTGTAAATTTATTTAAAGGTTAATACCTTCTTACTATATGGCTTTATATTCAATTGATGATTTTAAATTGCAAATTTGAAGGTGTAATTAATTTACTAAGGCTTAAAGTATTACTTTATTTATAACTTTGAAGGTTATTAGTTTATTTAACTTAAATCCTTAAATTAATATAATTGATATTCTAATTAATATTAATCCTAAGATGGTAATTGTTGATATTAAATATAATCTTTGTTTATTTTTAATAGTTATTTTATTATTTCATTTTGGTTCAATATTTGATAATATTATTACTCTAAAAATAATACGTAAGTAATAAAATACTGTAATAAGAGTTATAATAACTATTGTTCCTAATAATATTAATTCATTTAAATTTGTTGCTGTTTGAATAATTAATCATTTTGGTATGAATCCTATTATTGGAGGTAATCCTCTAATTGATAACATATTTACTATAATTATTAATTTTTTTGTAGTTGATTCATTTATTGATATAATTTGATTTATATGAAAATTTATATATTCATTTATTGATGTTGTTATAATATAAGTTATAATAGAATATATAATAAAGTAAATTATTCATATATATTCTCTTATTAATATAGCTATTATTATTCAACCATTATTTCTAATTGATGAATATGCTATTATTTTTCGTAATGATGTTTGGTTTAATCCTCCAATTGCTCCAACAATAATTGATATAAGTATTGCTGTTAATGTAATTATATTAATTTTGATAATATTTGATATTATTATCAATGGAATTAATTTTTGTCATGTTATTAAAATAAAACATTTATTTCAATTTAGTCCTTCTATTATTTTGGGTATTCAAAAATGAAAGGGAGTTATTCCTCTTTTAATTATTAAGGATCTTATTAATAATAATGTTCCTAAATTATGATTATTAAGATCCTTAATTGATATAATAATAAATGATATAATTAATAATATTGATGCAATTGTTTGTACTAGAAAGTATGTTAATGCAGCTTCTTTAGATAATATATTTTTTTGTTCTATAACTAGTGGGATAAATGATATTATATTAATTTCTATACCTATTCATACAATAAATCATGAATTAGATGAAATTGAAATAGGAACACTTAATAATATAATTAGTGTAAATAATATATTTGTTGATTTATTAATTAGAAAAAGGATTTAATATCCATTGATGAGGTATGAACCCATTAGCTTACTATTTAGCTTATTTTTCTATATATTTTGTTGTATGATGCATTGAAATTTTTGATATTTCAGGTAATAGTTTAATTCTATTAAATATAATGGAAGTAATATTAATATTACATTTTTTATTACATCAAAATAATCTTTTAATCAAGCATTCCATTA